AATCATTGCCAGGAACCAGATTTGAACTGGTGACACGAGGATTTTCAGTCCTCTGCTCTACCAGCTGAGCTATCCCGACCATTCCCATTTCCGATACCGCATCCTCATTTTACTAGATAACTTAGGTCTATGTCAATTTAAAGGGTATTACAAAGTCTTATCCAGATGCTAGAATTTATTGGATCTTCAAAAAAGGAAGACTTCGTCAGTTGTAGTATGAATAATGATATCGACCATGACTCGTTCAAATGGGGAGTCTTTGGTCAAAGATGGTCATTTGTACATGTATCATATATCACAAGACTTGTCATAAGAGACAAATTTTTCTCTCGGATCCGTTTGTAAAAGAGTAGGGTGAATAAGAAAGATAACGGATTTTGAACTACTAACAAAAAAAAAGGATAAGATAAATAGTTAAGGAGTCAAATGGGCTTTTTGGGGATAGAGGGACTTGAACCCTCACGATTTTTAAAGTCAACGGATTTTCCTTTTACTATAAATTTCATTGTTGCCGGTATTGACATGTAGAATGGGACTCTATCTTTATTCTCGTCCGATTAATTAGTTCTGCAAAAGAACTATCAGACTGTGTTGTGAATGCTTTGATCAATGAATATTCGATTCTTTCTTCAATATGGAATCGATTCACAACAATTTTTCCGTTTTTCATAAAAAATCCAGATTCAGGTCGTCATTAATCATTTGATAGAGTTTTTCAGTACGTATACGTATGTATATACGTATATCCTTCATCTTTTCGGAAGTTTCAATGGAAGGATTCCTCTACCAATGCAACACAGTCAATTCCATTTGTTAGAACAGCTTCCATTGAGTCTCTGCACCTATCCTTTTTTCACCTTCTGGGCCTTTGTTTGTTTTTGGAAAACAGGATTTGGCTCAGGATTGCCCATTTTTATTAATTCCAGGGTTTCTCTGAATTTGAAAGTTCTCACTTAGTAGGTTTCCATACCAAGGCTCAATCCAATTAAGTCCGCAGCGTCTACCAATTTCGCCATATCCCCCTTTTTGTTTTGAGATTAAGATCTCATTTTTATTGAGATGTCGTTCTCCTTTTTATTTCATTTCTACTGGAACCGTTGAATTCATTAAATACCGATTCCTATCTCGAAAAAGTTTTTCTCCTTTTTGATTTCTTGGCTATCTTCTTTTCATCTTCTATAGGAAACCCGCACCTGCATTTGGTCCAATCAGAAACGATTCTATCATTTCTGTATCCGCAATTCAATATAGATGGATATATACCACGTATATATGTCTCTCTTCTGCTCGTTTTTACCATGCAATTTGGAATACTTGAACGGTCGATTCTTTTTTTCGTCTAAGCTTCCATCTTTACGAATCAGAGCGCAAGAATGTCTCATTATTTATAAAAATCATTCCATTTAGAAATATAAATATATATGATATGGAATAAAATAGAGAAGTGTAATACTAATAAAAAGACTTTCAAATATCATTTGAAAGCAAAAACGAAAATGATTTAATCTAAAAATCTATCGAATCTAATATTTTTTAATATTAAATGCTATACTATAAAATTGTGCTATATAATTGTGATGTGAGAAAAATAAATCGAAATTATATATCGATAGATTAATCATTATATTCTATGGTAAGTATGAGTATCGATAGATTAATCGTTATATTCTATGGTAAGTATGAGTATTGAATATTTCCTTTCAATTCTATATTCTGTTTTTTCTATATTCATATTCATTATGACTAGCTAATATGAATGGCTAAGAATGCAAATATAAGTATAAGTATATTAATTAATAGCTAAGATGACAATAGTTTATTGAATCCCTATACAGGTAGAATTTCGATTATGTGAGCAGCCTGCTTAGCTCAGAGGTTAGAGCATCGCATTTGTAATGCGATGGTCATCGGTTCGATTCCGATAGCCGGCTTTTCTCTATTTATTTTCTTCGAGTTTTTACATGATTGAGAATGTTCCTTTAAAATCCGAAATCAAAGAAGATTTTAGTGAAAATATATTTTTTATCTTATAGGAACTTCCAACTATGTCATGAAAAGAATCCCTTTTTATCTATATATAATATATAGAATAGAAAGGTCTGGATATTTGTCCCATTCATCTAATTATTCTTTAGAGTACAAGTACACTACTTCCGTAAACTTCGCTTCATTTATCATTTAGTTCAGTTTTAGTTTAGGTTTAATTCTGTAAAATGAAATTTCATCAATAAGAATTCAATATAAATAAGAATAAGGAGTCTTTATGTCGCGTTACCGGGGACCTCGTTTCAAAAAAATACGCCGCCTGGGAGCTTTACCGGGACTAACTAATAAAAGGCCTAGAGTCGGAAGTGATCTTAGAAACCAATCACGTTCCGGGAAAAAATCTCAATATCGTATTCGTCTAGAAGAAAAACAAAAGTTGCGTTTTCATTATGGTCTTACAGAACGACAATTACTTAAATACGTTCGTATCGCCGGCAAAGCCAAGGGGTCAACAGGTCAGGTTTTACTCCAATTACTTGAAATGCGCTTGGATAACATCCTTTTTCGGTTGGGTATGGCTCCGACTATTCCCGGAGCCCGTCAATTAGTTAACCATAGACATATTTTAGTCAATGGTCGTATAGTAGATATACCAAGTTATCGCTGCAAACCCCGAGATATTATTACGGCGAGGGATGAACAAAACTCTAGAGCTCTGATTCAAAATTCTTTCGATTCATCCTCTCAGAACGAATTGCCAAAACATTTGACTCTTCAACCATTCCAATATAAAGGATTAGTCAATCAAATAATAGATAGTAAATGGGTCGGTTTGAAAATAAATGAATTGCTAGTCGTAGAATATTATTCGCGCCAGACCTAAACCTAACGAAAAGAAAATAAAAAATCACAGGGGTTCGGACAATTTTGATCCCTTTCGTCGAAGTAAATTAACCTAAGGTTAAGATAAATAATAAGGGTTTGATCCGGATTTTTATTCATTTAGGTATCATAGAACGAGAGGGAGGTTTTCATTCCTTGTCTACTCTTTTCCTTTCAGTATTTTCCGTGCCACAGCAATTAGGAATAGAGAATCTATATCTATATCAAAGAAAGGTCTAACTGTTGCTGTTGTGTTGGAATATAATTTTATCTAGTGCCATTTGACTCTTTTGGTTAGTAAGATCTGTGAATTAGATGAAGGTACGGAAAGAGAGGGATTCGAACCCTCGGTAAACAAAAGCCTACATAGCAGTTCCAATGCTACGCCTTCAACCACTCGGCCATCTCTCCTACATCATGATTATGACCCAAAAACCGAGTGAATAGCGAGCCATTCCTAGTAGATTATTGCATAGGAACGACCAATCAATTCTAATTCTAACTAGAAAAATAGATCAATTTTCATCAAAGTAAAAGAAAGATCTTTCTTTTGAGGTTCTGCGGATAAATAGAAAATATGAAAACTGTTAGAAACATTCTATTCATGTTTGCAAAACCAACGTTCGCCTCTTTTTCTGTTATTTTATACCGGTACCGGAGGCAATCACTAAATTAGAACGAATCAGCTGATTGATGGGTCTATTTTTTGCACTTCGGTTAATGAATCTCTTTAGATCACGATTCTATTTAGACTATGATTCCATATCTTAAGAATTCTAAAATTCCTTTCCAGTCCAGTTTTAGAGTTCTCTCTCAACAACAAACCCTACCCTATAGATCTATTACAAATATTAGATCTATTACAAATATTCAGAAAAATTATATATAGAGTTGATTGTATAGTGTATACCTCCTATGCATACAAAACAAAACAGCTGGGTTTTTCTATCATAGAATGGTTATTCGATCCCTTTTTTTTCTTATTTGGTTCTTCTTTGGATGAGAATTCAATCAAAAAATTTTTCGTTATTATAATCTGTAACTTCAATGAAATTGGAATACTTTCTTTTGTTGGTATACTACTCCATTTACATTAGGATGAAATCGAAGCGTACTCCAATATTTCTTTCTTTGTTTTTTTCGATTCCTGTCAAAAAGGAACAATTTGAATAAATACAGGTCCCTTTTGCTTAATGAATCTGTTTTTATGTTATTTCGTACTGTACAATTCTTTTCTTTGTGGGATCGGTTTACCACGAGAGGTAATGAGAATAATTATAGAATGGATTGCTACCTATGCCTAGATCACGGATAAATGGAAATTTTATTGATAAGACCTTTTCAATTGTAGCCAATATCTTATTACGAATAATTCCGACAACTTCAGGAGAAAAAGAGGCATTTACCTATTACAGAGATGGTGCGATTTGATTCTTTTTTTATTGCTCTCAATCTTACGAGAAAGACACATGATTTGGGATCGGGATAGAAATAAAAATTTTGAAAAAAAAATCTACGCTTGCTGAAGGTAAAGTTTGGAAATAGAACAATTCCTTCTGTCGTGTATCCTCCATTAATGCAACCTCAGATGCTATGGTTTAATTGTCGACTCTAGTATTGAGCGAAAGGCTACACCTATAGGTTCTGTATTTACAGGTCAATCCTACTCCACCAGTACCAATAGGACACATCGGGGAAGAAGCACTACACCTAGGAATCAACAACACGAAAACTTTGTTATAAATTATCCCGATCCTGATAAGGATCGTAACTAACAAGAATGGTCGGGACAACAAACATCCATCTCGTTTGTATTTTGGATACCTGTATAACCATCGAAGGCTGTTGAAGTGACTAATTCCTGGAAATTATGAGGCGTTTAGAACAAATAAATTGTTGGAGTTATCCTTTCTATCTAGTATCAACACGTTTGATCTTAAGAAAAGATCTCTCGCAGTAAGGTTGGCTAGAGATTTCTTGTAAAAACACTAGCCCTGCTCAGTTCATAATGATAATATTTTCATCTTTTTTGATTCCCTGTTTTATTTTCATTATGCACATAAAAGAGGAGCCGTATGAGATGAAAATCTCATGTACGGTTCTGGAACGGAGATTCTTTGAATTGAATGACG